ATCGACACATCCGAGATCGCCAAATGTTCGGGAGTTCCTCTATTCAATCCTTTTCCTTCTTCTTGTTGCTGGATATCTCGTTCGTACACATCTTCTCTTTGTTTCCCGAGCCTCTAGTGAGTTACAGACAGAGTTCGAAAAGGTCAAATCTTTGATGATTCCATCATACATGATTGAGTTGCGAAAACTTCTGGATAGGTATCCTACATCTGAACTGTTCTGGTTAAAGAATCTCTTTCTAGTTGCTCTGGAACAATTAGGGGATTCTCTAGAAGAAATGCGGGGTTCTGCTTCTGGCGGTAACATGCTATTGGGTGGTGGTTCCGCTTCTGGGGTCAAATCAATACGTTCTAAGAAGAAATATTTGAATATCAATCTCATTGATCTCATAAGTACCATACCAAATCCCACCAATCGAATCGCTTTTTCGAGAAATACGAGACATCTAAGTCATACAAGTAAAGAGATCTATTCATTGATAAGAAAAAGAAAAAACGTGAACGGTGATTGGATTGATGATAAAATAGAATCCTGGGTCGCGAACAGTGATTCGATTGATGATGAAGAAAGAGAATTCTTGGTTCAGTTCTCCACCTTAACGACAGAAAAAAGGATTGATCAAATTCTATTGAGTCTAACTCATAGCGATCATTTATCAAAGAATGACTCTGATTATCAAATGATTGAACAACCGGGAGCAATTTACTTACGATATTTAGTTGACATTCATAAAAAGTGTCTAATGAATTATGAGTTCAATACATCTTGTTTAGCAGAAAGACGGATATTCCTTGCTCAGTATCAGACAATCACTTATTCACAAACCTCGTGTGGGGCTAATAGTTTTCATTTCCCATCTCATGGAAAACCCTTTTCGCTCCGCTTAGCCCTATCCCCCTCTAGGGGTATTTTAGTGATAGGTTCTATAGGAACTGGACGATCCTATTTGGTCAAATACCTAGCGACAAACTCCTATGTTCCTTTCATTACGGTATTTCTGAACAAGTTCCTGGATAACAAGCCTAAAGGTTTTCTTATTGATGATTCCGATATTGACGATATTGATGCTAGTGACGATATCGATGCTAGTGCCGATATCGATGCTAGTGACGATATCGATGCTGGTGACGATATCCATCGTGACCTTGATACGGAGCTGGAGCTGCTAACTGTGATGAATGCGCTAACTATGGATATGATGCCAGAAATAGACCGATTTTATATCACCCTTCAATTCGAATTTGCAAAAGCAATGTCTCCTTGCATAATATGGATTCCAAACATTCATGATCTGGATGTGAATGAGTCGAATTACTTATCCCTCGGTCTATTAGTGAACCATCTCTCCAGGGATTGTGACAGGTGGTCCGCTAGAAATATTCTTGTTATTGCTTCGACTCATATTCCCCAAAAAGTGGATCCCGCTCTAATAGCTCCGAATAAATTAAATACATGCATTAAGATACGAAGGCTTCTTATTCCACAACAACGAAAGCGCTTTTTCACCCTTTCATATACTAGGGGATTTCACTTGGAAAAGAAAATGTTCCAGACTAATGGACTCGGGTCCATAACCATGGGTTCCAATGCACGAGATCTTGTAGCACTTACCAATGAGGCCCTATCGATTAGTATTACACAGAAGAAATCAATTATAGACAATAATACAATTAGATCTGCTCTTCATAGGCAAACTTGGGATTTGCGATCCCAGGTAAGATCGGTTCAGGATCATGGGATCCTTTTCTATCAGATAGGAAGGGCTGTTGCACAAAATGTACTTCTAAGTAATTGCCCCATAGATCCTATATCTATCTATATGAAGAAGAAATCATGTAATGAAGGGGATTCTTATTTGTACAAATGGTATTTCGAACTTGGAATGAGCATGAAGAAATTAACGACACTTCTTTATCTTTTGAGTTGTTCTGCCGGATCGGTCGCTCAAGACCTTTGGTCTCTACCCGGACCCGATGAAAAAAATGGGATCACTTCTTATGGACTCGTTGAGAATGATTCTGATCTAGTTCATGGCCTATTAGAAGGAGAAGGCGCTCTGGCGGGATCAGAAAAAGATTGCAGTCAGTTTGATAATGATCGAGTGACATTGCTTCTTCGGCCCGAACCAAGGAACCTCTTAGATATGATGCAAAATGGATCTTGTTCTATCGTTGATCAGAGATTTATCTATGAAAAAGACGAATCGGAGTTTGAAGAAGGAGAAGGAGCCCTCGACCCGCAACAGATAGAAGAGGATTTATTCAATCACATAGTTTGGGCTCCTAGAATATGGAGCCCTTGGGGCTTTCTATTTGATTGTATCGAAAGGCCCAATGAATTGGGATTTCCCTATTGGGCCAGGTCATTTCGGGGCAAGCGGATCGTTTATGATGAAGAAGATGAGCTTCAAGAGAATGATTCGGAGTTCTTGCAGAGTGGAACCATGCAGTACCAGACACGAGAAAGATCTTCCAAAGAACAAGGTTTTTTTCGAATAAGC